AAAGATCGTTTGATGTAGTTGAAATAACTGAAATTGGGGGCGTTCGATCAAGTAAAGGAAACTCAATGTAATTCATAAATGTCTCAATGTGATTTTTTTGTTTCATTTTTATTATTATTGTCAGAGTATTCAAGAGCTAAGACCATTCTAATGCTCCCTTTCGCCATGCATAAACTAAACCAACAATTAGGATAAGCACGAAAATGAAAGCTTCTATAAATACAGATACTCCTAATACATCGAAACTCATTGCCCATGGATAAAGAAAAACTGTTTCAACATCAAAAACAACAAAAACTAGAGCAAACATATAATAACGGATTCGAAATTGTAACCAAGCATCGCCCATTGGTTCTATACCCGATTCATAACTAGAAAGTTTCTCTGGACCTTTGGTAATGGGGGATAAAACTCCGGAAATTCGAAATGCCAAAATAGGAATAACGCTTGATATTATTAGAAATGTCCAGAAAATATCATATTCGTAAAGCAGAACCATAGGTACACTCCTATTAATGAGGGAAATAGACTAGATTAGTTGAGTCGAATTGGAATTAATTGTCAACTGATTCATAACTCTTAACAATTGATTTTTGTTGAACCAACTCGTTTTCTTTGGTTGCTGTGTTACATGTCTCGTTTGTGGTACATGTCCCCTTTCAATATTCATTCACGATAATGTTTCTATTTACTTCAAATTGATTTCGATCTTGATATAGTATAAATATATTGCTTATTGCTCTTATACGGATAAGACTTTATTCTCGCTTTTTCACCCCACTCCGGATTCTCTCTAAAATAGAAAAAAAAATCGAAAATTCAAAATTGAATTCTTAATTTTCGATTTTTTTTTTTTTAAGTATTGAAAGTATTGAAATTATTAAGTATTTATTAATTTATTAAAATCTATCTATTCGATATTTATTAGATAAATTATTATATTATACAATAATATTTCAATTATTATTCTAGAATTTCTATTCTACTAATATTCTATTCTATATATATAGAAATTCTATATATATAGAAATAGAAATAATATTAAAATAGAAATAATATTGAAAATATATATTCTAATAATAATAAATATATATTATTATTATTAGAATAGGAACTTCTATTGAGTATTGATTTAGTATTGATTATTGATTTAGGAATTTCTATTGATTTAATACAGCAAAAAACTCTTTTGTTTTGCGCTTTATTTTATCAAGTAACATATACCAAGAAAAACCTATTTGACAATGTTAACAATGAAAGTTAGCAAAGATCTTTATTTTTCAAACTTCGACTGTTCCTAAACTAAATATAGAAACAGAGTAAGTTCTTCCTAAACCCATGTAACTTATTACTAGTGGATTCCATTTTTGTTAGATTAGGTTGAAGTGTGTTTTTAACCGAGTTCATGGAATGATTTTGATTATAAAAATCAACTAAGGTTATATAGGTATTCCAAAGGCAAAGAAGTATCACTAACTCTTTTATTGTATTGCGGAATTGTATTGCGTGCGGAGAGTAGGAGAGGAAAATTAATATGTAATTAATCTACGATTAATAATGAAGAAAATTTGGTTTGTTTAGTCAAGATTAGAAAAAATACCGATTGGATCTATTGAAATGCCCTTTTTTTTTCATTTTCTTTTAGGGCTATACGGACTCGAACCGTAGACCTTCTCGGTAAAACAGATCAAACTTATTGTAATAAAAATGATTTGAACTGCTTCAAAGACCCAACATGCATTTTTTTGCATTGGGCTCTTTCATTAACTGATACATTAATTGATATAACTAATCATTTAGTCTACCATAATTCTCTTGACAGAAAGATAAGACGATGGCTCCCCCTGCTCTGATTTATTATTTAGATTCCGATCAGAGAGCATTACCAAAGTGTTTCAAAGAAGGACTACCCTGACGTAGGTCTGCTTTTGGCTTAGATCAACCTAAGTTAAATGAAGTCTCCATTGCCCCGCTTCTGCTTAATAAAGAATCAAATATGAAACTTCATACACCTTAAAGTTCATAGGATAGGACAAAAAGAGAATTTTTGAGGTCCTTATACTCATTATGCCTAGCATTGAATAAACTGGGTATTCACCTTATCAATATCTTAAATCGAAATCTAAGATGGGTTCTATTTGGCGGCTAAAAAGAGCACCTAAATTAGACCGAACCCCTTTGTCAAGCTATTGTTCTCTTATTCCCTAAAAGTCATGGAGTAAGACATTACCTTCTCAATAAGTCTTTTGATTACATGATGTACTCCTCTGAAAAACATTGGCGCGCGTGTAAACGAGGTGCTCTACCTAACTGAGCTATAGCCCTTGTGCTTGTGATACATATTTTATCATGTCGACAATCTCTTGTCAAGATAAATATTCCATGATGCAACATCTTATTTGTGCGATATATTTGATTGGTATTGCTTATAAATGATATTCCATTTATAATCCGTCGATGCGACGAGTTCCATTTCTTTCTCTTTGTGATTATAAAAGACCTACTTAACTCAGTGGTTAGAGTATTGCTTTCATACGGCGGGAGTCATTGGTTCAAATCCAATAGTAGGTAGACCTTATTAGATATCAAAATCAATGGTATCTAATAAGTTTTTCTATCCATCTTGTTTTATTAATTTTTTATTTTTTCCATTCTTTTATATTTCATTTTTTTGTTTTTTGAATTCAAAAATTTTTCCTTGTATTTAGAATCCGATTCCACTTATGATTCTATTTATAAAATTAGAAAAATAAAAAATAGGGTGTATAAACAGAACTTCTGTTTATACAGAAGTTCCTTTGATGATTATTGATTATTCGGCAAGCACTAACTAGTTACGAAATCACAGTGATAGCCTCTACTCGGGCTCTAGCTCGTCTAAGAGCTAGATTTGCCTCAATTATTTGTCTCTTTCCTTCAGCTTTCCTTAAGCTAGCTTCTGCTATTTCAAGAGTTTGCTGAGCTTCTTGTGGATCAATGTCACTACCCTTCTCCGCATCATTTACTAAAATAGTAATCTCATTATTGCCTATTCTAGCAAAACCGCCCATCAGAGCCATGGTTAACCATTGTTCGTTAAGACGTATTCTCAAAATACCAATATCGACAGCTGTAGCAATAGGCGCGTGATTTGGTAATACGCCAATTTGTCCACTATTGGTAGATAAAATGATTTCTTTCACTTCTGAATCCCAAACAATTCGATTGGGAGTCAGTACACAAAGATTTAAGGTCATTTCTTCAAGTTGTTCTCCGTTTCTAAAGTCGTAGCCTTCGCTGTAGCTTCATCAATGTTCCCTACCAAATAAAAGGCCTGTTCAGGGAGACCATCTAATTCTCCGGAAAGGATCAATTTAAACCCTCTAATTGTTTCTGCTAGACCGACGTATTTCCCCGGGGAACCCGTAAATACTTCTGCTACGAAAAAGGGTTGAGATAAGAAGCGCTCGATTTTTCGTGCTCTTGCTACAGTTAAGCGATCCTCTTCGGATAATTCGTCCAACCCAAGGATAGCTATAATGTCCTGAAGTTCTTTGTAACGTTGTAAAGTTTGTTTAACTCTTTGCGCAGTTTCATAATGTTCTTCACCAACAATCTGAGGTTGGAGCATAGTTGATGTTGAATCTAAAGGATCTACTGCTGGATAGATACCTTTAGCGGCTAATCCTCTTGATAGTACAGTAGTAGCATCTAAATGCGCAAATGTCGTGGCAGGAGCGGGGTCAGTCAAATCGTCCGCAGGTACATAAACAGCTTGAATGGAAGTTATGGATCCTTCTTTGGTAGAAGTAATTCTTTCTTGTAAAGAACCCATTTCGGTACTAAGAGTGGGTTGATAACCCACAGCGGAAGGCATTCTACCCAATAAAGCAGATACCTCTGATCCTGCTTGGACGAAACGGAAGATATTATCAATAAATAGAAGTACGTCTTGTTCATTAACATCCCGGAAATATTCCGCCATAGTTAGGGCAGTCAAACCAACTCTCATACGAGCTCCCGGTGGTTCATTCATCTGACCATAGACTAGAGCTACCTTCGATTCTGCAATATTTTCTTCATTAATTACTCCAGATTCTTTCATTTCCATGTAAAGATCATTTCCTTCACGAGTACGTTCCCCTACTCCGCCAAATACGGATACACCTCCATGAGCTTTCGCAATGTTGTTAATTAATTCCATAATTAGTACTGTTTTCCCCACCCCAGCTCCCCCGAAAAGTCCTATTTTTCCCCCACGCCGATAAGGGGCTAAAAGATCTACTACTTTAATTCCTGTTTCAAAGATGGATAATTTTGTATCTAATTGTATAAAGGCAGGGGCAGATCTATGAATAGGGGATGTTGTGCGAGTATCTACAGGACCTAAATCATCAACAGGTTCTCCAAGCACGTTAAAAATTCGTCCTAGAGTCGCCCCGCCGACTGGAACACTTAGAGGAGCTCCCGTGTCAATCACTTCCATCCCTCTCATTAAACCATCTGTAGCACTCATAGCTACAGCTCGAACTCGATTATTTCCTAATAATTGCTGGACTTCACAAGTCACATTAATTTGTTGTCCAACAGCATCTCGCCCTTTAACTACCAAAGCGTTGTAAATATTTGGCATCTTGCCCGGTGGAAAGGCTACATCTAGCACCGGGCCAATGATTTGAGCGATCCGCCCCAGGGTCTTTTTTTCAAACGCGGAAACTCCAGGACCAGAAGTAGTAGGATTGATTCTCATAATAATAAATAAAAATAAAAATAAAAAATATGTCGAATTTCTTTTTCAAAAAATTTTGAATCCAAAATAAATGTTCGATAGCAAGGTGATCGATTAATTCAATTCAATACGAAACGAACTGGGTTTAGCACTCCATTTTGTTGGTACCGGCCAACGAATCCAATTTAATTGTTTACTTATTTGCTTTTCAGTTTCAATGAGTGGATTTTCAAGTTCAACTAAGGCATTTTTAAAATAAAATCGATTTTATTTTAAAAATATCAAATCAAGT